CCTTTGAATCAAAATTCAAAGAGTATGAAGTTTAATTAGTTTTTTGTAGTAAACACGTAGTTAGTTTATCGGAATCAAAGTAAAAATAAGAAGAATGGGGTTTTCTTTAGTGACTTAAGATCTATAAGATCTAATTGTAGAAAGAATCACAAGTTGCATATAATTTTTCTTTTTTTTTTTTTTACTAATATTTCTGATTACTAAATATTCATGATTACGAATCAGCAAGCCTCTATACTATAAAAGAATGACTTCTTGCTTTTGTGAAATTAGGCGAAGTTCATCTTCCCTTCTTACGTATGTATTATCGAATAAATTCAAATATAGAAAATATATAATTGTGTATTTTTCTATATCTCTCATTTTGACTAAGAAGCCTAGAAATCTTTCGTTAATTTGTAAAAAACCTTTTCTTTATTAAATATTAAATTAGAAGACAAGCACAAACGAATAAGAATAGAGGAAGAATAAGAAACTAAATTATCATACATATCTTTCATGTCGAAAGATGAATAAGTCCATTTAGTTAGTTCTACATTCCTTGCACTTATTATATATACTCACTTAGATATATACTTTGATCTATATTAATTAAAATGAAAATCTCATAATTACAATATACTAATTAGAATCGAATTTTAGAATCGAATTAATAAGAATTCTAGAATTAGAATTCTTAATTGAAAATTATTAATTAGAATTCTTACAAGATATATTTATAAGAATAGAAACAATATAATAATATTAGGTACAAATAGTAAATCGAGGTATTCATTCTATGATAACTTTCAACTTTCCCTCTATTTTTGTGCCTTTAGTAGGCCTAGTATTTCCGGCAATGGCAATGGCTTCTTTATTTCTTTATGTTCAAAAAAACAAGATTGTTTAGATCTGATAGCACTAAATCTCATTTTTTTTTGAACTTAGATAAAAAAACTCTCTATTTATTGGAATATGGTATAACACGGGGTTTCTGCTGAACAAAAATCGAACATACATAAATGAAAGAGCTTTTATACATACAGAAAATGCTACATGGGTAAATGAATTCTAGCTATTTTCAACTAGAATCAGGATTGGCGGATGTCTAAAATGGAAAGGCCATATATTAATATGTATGTCGATATCCTTAGTAGGGTCATGAAGTGAAGAGGTTTTTTCCATCTAACCAATTTTATGAACTATTCCTAAAGGTTCACATCAAAATAGTGCTAGTTGATGAGAGTTATTTCGGAAACAAAAACAGTAAAATGAAATTCATTGGGCTATGCTCTCAATTCCAATAAAATGAAATCAGATCAAGTATGAGTTGGCAATCAGAACATATATGGATAGAACTTATAAGGGGGTCTCGAAAAATAAGTAATTTTTGCTGGGCCATTATCCTTTTTTTAGGTTCATTAGGCTTCTTATCGGTTGGAACTTCCAGTTATCTTGGTAAAAATTTGATATCTTTATTTCCGTCTCAACAAATCATTTTTTTTCCACAAGGGCTCGTAATGTCTTTTTATGGGGTCGCGGGTCTTTTTATTAGCGCCTATTTATGGTGTACAATTTCGTGGAATGTAGGTAGTGGTTATGATCGATTCGATAGAAAAGAAGGAATAGTGTGTCTTTTTCGTTGGGGATTCCCTGGAAAAAATCGTCGTGTCCTCCTGCGATTTCTGATAAACGATATTCAGTCTGTCCGAATAGAAGTTAAAGAGGGTATTTATGCTCGTCGTGTTCTTTATATGGAAATCCGAGGACAGGGGGCCATTCCCTTGACGCGCGCTGATGATAATTTTACGCCACGGGAAATTGAACAAAAAGCTGCCGAATTGGCCTATTTCTTGCGTGTACCAATTGAGGTTTTTTGAGAAATGAACTAAAGAATGAATGCTTTATCAGCAGGAGAGAAAAAGTCAAAAATCCTCTTTTTTCTCTAACATAACTTCACTGAAGTTTCTTCAGAACGCTGATTTGAGCCAAAGCAGACGCAGATGTAACAACCCTAAAACGAAACTCTTTTGGGGGTCTTTTCTGTTTTATGTATATGGAAATTCACTCAATTCAGCAACAAAACAAGTAACGGATCGAAATAATGGATTCATCCTATATATTAAATGTAAATGATTTTGAAATAAAGCAGTTTCGCTTTTTATTTTAAGCCCAATCTTTGTTGAAGTTGGAATTGATGCTTTGGATCCAGATGGATCATACATATCTTGTCAATTTTTTATTTGACCCTTCTTTGTTATTCTTTTGTGTTACTTAATTACCAAACAGTTGGATTGGATCGCTTATAATAATACCTATCCACTTTCTTTTTTCTGTCGTGTTTTGCCACTCCTTTTTGATCATCACAATATTCTTCAGAAAATTACCTCAATTATTCTTTTTTATGGATAGTCAGTTCCAATTTTTGAGGGATAGTTTGATTGATAGAAGGGGGGTTTCGTTTCAAATATAATATAAGTTTAAGTTATTCGTTCGGGCATTCATCGAAAAGCGGTACTTG